ACATATCCCGGGCCTTTGACACAAATAAGCGCGTCACAAGTTCCATAAAGATTACTTCTCAATACAATATCTTTCAAATTCATTAAAATTTCATGTACCGATTCTTGAATACCCACTATGGTAGAATATTCGTGTGGGATTTTCTCAGATTTTGCGCGTGTAATACATGTTCCTTCTATTTCTCCAAGCAAAACTCTTCGCATCGCAATGCCTATTGTGTCGGCTTGACCTTTCATAAGTGGAGACAAAATAAAGCGCCCATAATAAAGACGCTTACTGTCTGCTCTTGATTCAACACACTTCCACTGCAGTGTCCGAGTAGATACTTTTACTTTCTCTCGAACCATAGTAATATTATTTGTCAGATCATTGAGTCATTTATTTCTCTTGAAATCTCTTCAATGTTTATTTCTACACCCGTCTTTTTTTAGGGGGTCTGCAACCATTGTGTGGCATAGGGGTTACATCCCGTACGAAATTTAAAAGGATACCGCTTCTACGAATAGCTCGTAATGCCGCATCTCTTCCGAGACCAGGACCCTTTATCATGACTTCTGCTCGTTGCATACCTTGATCCGCTACTGCTCGAATAGCATTTCCTGCTGCGGTTTGAGCAGCAAAAGGCGTACCTCTTCTTGTACCCCTGAATCCACAAGTACCGGCCGAGGACCAAGAAATTACCCGACCCCGGACATCTGTAACAGTCACAATGGTGTTGTTGAAACTTGCTTGAACATGAATAACGCCCTTTGGTATTCGACGTCCACTTTTACGTGAACCGATCCGTCCCGGCCTACGTGAACCACTTCGTGGTGGAGATTTTGCCATATTTGATCATTTCATAAATATAAGTCAGAGATATATGGATATATCCATTTCATGTCAAAACCGATCTTTTATTTTGATTTGTTCATCGGTTACTTTCTAAACTTTTCGAAAGATTATCCTTGTCTTTGTTTATGTCTCGGGTTGGAACAAATTACTATAATCCGTCCCCTCCTGCGGATCAGTCGACATTTTTCACAAATTTTACGAACTGAAGCCCTTATTTTCATAATTGTTATTCCTTAAATTAATTTCGAATCTACTTATTGGAAGTTGGATTGGAAGTTGGAAGAAAATAAGTTTCTTGAAATTTTTGAACCGCGATTTGTATCCCGAATGTTGAAAAATCACCTAATCACTCAAATCCTTTTGTGTAGTCTATATATTATTATATCCTCCAGTTGAATCTGAATCATAACGACTTCCTTCAATTTTGCCTCTAGCCACCGGGAGTAGGAGTATATGTATAATAGTATATGTAGATGTAGAAAAACGGGTCGCATCCCTCCTGAAACATAATCTAGAATCTTACTTCGCTCTCTAAACTATCTAAAAGAACCCGGAGCATACCTTTGGTAAGTTATTCGGTAATTAAACCTCGAGGAATCCTCCCCTTTTTTTTCTCACAACATAAAAGTAAGTTCCAAATACAATTCGGATAGCAGAATAATTACCATATATAACACAAAATTTCTCCACCGATTCTTTCCAGTCGAGCCGCTCGGTCTGTCATTATACCCCGAGAAGTAGAGAGAATTACAATCCCCATCCCATCTAAAATTCTAGGAATTCGTCGATAGTTAAAATAGATTCGTAGACCGGGTCGACTGATTCGTTTTAAATTTAAAATGGGTCTATACGGCCCTTTCCTATTCCTTCGATGTCGTAGGGTTAAAATCAAAAACTCTTTTTTGTTTTTGTTTTCCACGAGTTTCCTTGCGTTTTCGATAAACCCCTCTCGCAAAAGGATTTTAACAACGTTTTCGGTGATGTTAGTAGATGCTATTCGAACCGTTCCCTTTCTATTCATGTCAGCATTTCGTATAGAAGTTAGTATGTCAGCAATAGTGTCCTTGCCCATGATAAACTGAAAATTTTGTTGCTTCCAAATTTTGATATAATCAACATGTTCTTTTTTTTATGAAAATTATTAAAAGTATATGCGTGAGACATACTCTACTAACATTTTGATTTATCTATTTTATTTTCATACTATCACTATATCGCGGTCCCCTCTTATAATACTTCAGGTGCTAATGAAACTATTTTAGTAAAATTCAACTGTCTCAATTCCCGGGCGATCGCACCAAAAACTCGAGTTCCCTTTGGATTTCCTTCGTGATCAATGACAACTGCAGCATTGTCATCGTACCGTATTATCATACCGTTATCACGTCTGAGTTCTTTACAAGTACGTACAATTACAGCTCTGATCACTTCTGATCTTTCTAGAGGCGTATTGGGTACTGCTTCCTTGATCACAGCAACAATAACGTCACCAATATGAGCATATCTACGATTACTGGCTCCTATGATTCGAATACACATCAATTCTCGGGCACCGCTATTGTCTGCTACATTCAAATGGGTTTGAGGTTGAATCATATCGTTTTTTGAGTCCGTTTTTTTAATGTTTAATTTAAAGTAAAGCACTGAAAGGACGAAGTAAAAAAAAAAAAGAGAAAAAAAAAAAAAAAAAGGAAGACCCGCATTTTTTATACCCAAGATTTATTTCCTTTGTTTCGACATTCCTATCCCGAAATAATGAATTGAGTTCTTATAGGCATTTTGGACGCCGCTATTGAAATAGCCTTTCGAGCTATATTTTCAGCTACTCCACTCATTTCATAAAGTATTCTACCCGGTTTAACGACGGCTACCCAATATTCGGGGGATCCTTTACCGGACCCCATACGGGTTTCCGTGGGTCTTAGTGTAACTGGTTTGTCTGGAAAGATACGTACCCATATTTTTCCACCGCGCCGTACATTTCGTGTCATTGCGCGGCGCCCCGCTTCGATTTGTCTAGATGTGATCCAAGCGGGTTCAAGTGCTTGAAGAGCATATCTGCCGAAACAAATATGATTACCTCGATAAGATATCCCTTTCATTCTTCCTCTATGTTGTTTACGGAATCTTGTTCTTTTGGGGTTATAATTGATGGTTCTTTCTCAATGCCATCTCTACTACAGAACTGGACATGAGAGTTTCTTCTCATCCAGCTCCTCGCGAATGAAAGGACTAAAAAAGATTTTATCAAGATATAGGGGAATTTAATGAATAATATACTGAAGCATAGGATTTTTTGAAAGTTCATCTAATTAATCTATTCTAAATTTGTATATCATGTTTAGATATAGAATTGAAACATTTATGTTCTATTTATAGATAATCTCAATGTCTTTTTTTTTTTTTTTTTATCGTTATAACAAATCTTTATTTTGTTTTGCCCTTTACCATATCGGATCGATCAAAATGAATCAATCCAATAAAATCAAAAAATAAACCTTTCGCGGGCGAATATTTACTCTTTCAATATCTATTTCAGTTGTAGGGTTAGTTCATGACCTCTACGAATAAAAGAATAGTTTATTTCCTGGGTTCGTTTCGCCATCCCACCCAATAAATCATTAAGATTCATTTCCAATAGAATCTTCTTTTTCTTTATTCACGGGTTCCGTCGTTCCCATTGCTTCTCGATTAATGGTTAGGTCTGAATTCTCCAACGGAGCCCTTAATGAAATTTTTTCTTAAGTCAATTTTCTCAGTTTTTATTGGCTCGGGGCTCTTTATTTTTTTTGTTCTATGAGCGGATTCATCTAGTTAGGGATGAATCATTATTGATGCTATATTACACTGTTTTTTATGAGATGACTTACAGACCTTACATATTGGAATCTTATATCATTGATATTTTCTTTCTCTCTTTCTCTCATCCTTCCATTTATCCGCATGCTTTTTGATTTTCTTTCACAACTTCGAACTTCACAACCTACAATCAGATTGGGTTTTTATGTTATGCAAATTTCAGTTGCTACAACGATATGACCACTATATTATATCTTGACTGGTTCTTTGGATTCAGATAATACGAAGCAATGAGTTGGTTATTAGTGCTATAGTTATTAGTTCATACTACAGGACGGTCCATTTTTGGAATCCTAGCCCTAAAAAAAACCAACGAGTCGCACACTAAGCATAGCAATTATATAAAAATCAAAAAAAAATCAATCGAATTTTTATTCAACCCTATAGAATTGCGGAATTTCTCATTTTTTTTTGATTGAAGATAAAAAGAGCTCGTTCTTTGTTTGGTTTATTTCCATTAATGGGGAGGCTCTAAAGACCCGTAAACTCTTATTTTTTTTCGTCTACAAATATCCAAATTTTGATTCCCAATACCCCGTATATAGTTCGAACCGTATAGGAACAATAATCAATTTTAGCTCCAATGGTTTGTAGAGGAACTCTACCTTCTCTGATCCATTCGGCGCGCGCAATTTCTTTTCCGTCAAGACGCCCTGCAATTTGTACTTGAATTCCTTTTGTATCGGCCTGTTCCGTTAATTCAATAGCTTTTTTCATTGCTTTTCGAAAAGAAACTCGATTTTTTAATTGTCCGGCTATAAATTCGGCAAGAATATTGGGGTGTCCATAAGGATTTGTAATTCGTGTAATAGCAATGTTTATTTTTCGATTCACACAATTAAGTTCTTTTTGTACATTCATCTGTAATTCTTCAATTCTTCGCGGTCTATTTTCTAGTAATAATTTTGGGAACCCTATATAGATTATAACTTGAATTAGATCAATTCTTTTTTGAATCTCTATCCGTGCAATTCCCTCAACACCGGAAGATATTCTGATATTTTTTTTTATATAATTCTTAATAAAGTTTCGTATTTTTTGATCTTCTTGTATACCCTCGCAATAGTTTTTTGGTTTTGCAAACCAAAGAGAATGATGACTTTGTGTTGTACCAAGCCGGAAACCTAGTGGATTTATTTTTTGTCCCATAATCCCCCATTCCTATATGTATCATGACATGTCATAGTTTTGTTCTTTTTTTTATTTATTAATCTAGTGTTTTTTTTATTTATTAATCTAGTGTTTTTTGAGCACTCGAGATCGAGATAGTCTCTATATTCATATTCATCTAAGGATATATCTTTTAA